AACCTCAGTTCCAAGAAATAATATCTTCTACCAAGATATTCACCGAGGAAGCAGAAGCTCTTTTGCAAGAAGCTATTCAGGAACAAATGGAACGCTTTCTACTTCAGGAACAATTATAAATAAAAAATCATTATCGAATAATAATATATTATTATGGAATAGAATATAGGGAAATGGAAATCAATTGCGTCCAATAGGATTTGAACCTATACCAAAGGTTTAGAAGACCTCTGTCCTATCCATTAGACAATGGACGCCCTTCAGTCCCATTCCAAAATTTTTTTCGCATTTTTCTTTCCGATCTCTTCTTCGGAAAGCATAAAGAATATGTGATATAATTTCAGGACTTTCATATTCAATTTGGCGATGCATTAATTAAAGTTTCCTTAATGCATCGCCGAGTTGATATTCTAATTGATATAATTAGAATATGGAGCGGGTAGCGGGAATCGAACCCGCATCGTTAGCTTGGAAGGCTAGGGGTTATAGTCGACGTTGATTCATACTTTTTAAGGCCGCTAATTCAAAACCGAACATGAAACTTTGGGGTCATTCGGCTCCTTTATGGACGATGGATATATTCCCAGATAGAAGCCGGGAGCGAAATAACAAAATTCGACCCATAACATCTATGTCAGCTTTTTTTGTCTGCATGAATTCAAAACAATTCGCTTTCTAGATGATCCCTCTAGAAGAGTGGGATTATAACAATCCCAATCTTTCTAGTTACTTCGTTCTCTATTTCTATTTGATAGAATCCTTAGGAAAAGTTTTTTGTTTCCCCCGAGCTAAAGCTAAAAAAAAAAAAAAATAGAATATGAATATTAGGAATATGTTGATGTCTTTAGTAAACTAAAGTTATCATTTAATAGCTATTTTGCTTCAATCTAACCTATAAATATAAAAAACCAAAATTGAAGATTTAGTTACGATTTGAACTAGACTTTTCTATCTTTATCCATGGATCCTTTACTTATACTTAAAAAATTGGAAGTATTGATCCAATTCAAAAACAAAATTATGTTTCGCAATTTCATAATCCCAATTTTCAATTTCGAATTGACCCTTGGATACAAATCACGAGAACGGATATTTTTCCCCAAATCTTTTATTTTAATTTTAGAGTGAAAGGATGAAAGTTGAATCCTTTTAAGAAATAAAGTTTTTGATTGGAATATCAATTAAACTGAATGACCCCTTAACTATTAAGGGGATTAATTGAACGAATCACACTTTTACCACTAAACTATACCCGCTACAATGCGATTATTGTTTAAAAAAGGGCCTTTTGTCGAACAAGAGAATCGGATATAATCAAGATAGAACAAAAATTCAAAATAATCATGAAATGCAAATTCGAAATTAGAACGTTGACGTCTTTGGCAGGAGTCCTAATGCAATTAGGAAAGGAGGAGTTATTTCGTTTAAATAACTAAATTTAATAATTAAAAATTTCATAATTAAAAAAAACTCTTTTGTTGGACGAATTTTGACAGATATGGCTCGACAAAACAACTTAAGTCATAAGACAAAAACAAGTGGATTGTGAAAAAATCCCTAGTTCCATTTTTCCTTTTTTTTTCAGTATTTTTTTCCAGTAAAAGTAAAAAAAAAATGGAAATAAAAAAAAAAAAGAAACGAAAGAATAATAAGAAATGACACTTTGATTCTAATTCTATATCATCATAGGAATGGAAATAGTCCTTCTTTTTATTGTTCGTTGAATACAATAAAAGAATCGTTTTTGGGTTTTCAAATCAAATCCAAATAAATCATTTTTGTTTATGTTATGGTTCGCATTTTTTCTATGGTTCGGCGGTATGGTTCATTAGAACAAAAAAAGGCCCGGCTGGGTACTGACCAGGCCAGGCCGTCGAAGTGGAAATAAAAAAGGCCCCGTTGAACGAAATTAAAGAGATATTCTTTTCTTTAGGTTTTTTCTATTTTATCTCTTTCGAATGCTTTCTGTCTTTTAATTTTCTATAAATGATAGAAATGGAATTGCTAATAAAAGTTAGATCTATTTATATAATCTATAATCGAATACAAAAGACAATAAAAAAAATCTATTCTATAAGCTATATTTTCGATGAGCTGTATAATCAATTTACTTTCTATATGCTCTAGAATATCGAGAATATAGAAAGTAAAGATATAAAATAAAGTAAAGACGGGCTTTTTTCAAGCATTATTTTTTGTGTAATGTAACATAGTAATTATTTTTTTTTTTCAATTAGGAGAGATGGCTGAGTGGATTAAAGCGTCGGATTGCTAATCCGGTGTACGAGTTATTCGTACCGAGGGTTCGAATCCCTCTCTTTCCGTTTCGGTTGATTGCTTCGTATCTTTCAAATTCCAATTTAGCGAACACTTTTCCTTTTTTTTTTTTAATAGTAACAGATGTGTAATCGAGAAAACCCTAAGAACATTGATACGACTAAAGCAAGAAACCCCTTCTTTTTTTTATTCTTCGCGTCCGGGATTACGCCCTGGATCATTAGACAGGAATCCGAAGATGAAGAGAGAAACAAAGAATATCACTACGGTGTAAACAAAGAGTTTGAGAGTAAGCATTACACAATCTCCAAATAAGTTTTTGGGGGAAAAGAAAAAAAAGAATAGATTCTCTATTTTTATACTACATATCCGATTTTGACATCAAGAAATGAAGTTCTTTTTAGAATTTCGATTCTAGAATCTAGAAATAGAAAAGAGTTTTCAGAAATTCACACAATTCGAATTCAACATTGTGGTTGGCTCTAATATGGTTTCAGCGAAAAAGGGTCATAATTAACAAATCGCAAATGGGGGATCAAAATGGATCGTGGCTCCCCACGAATTTAACTGTTTGAATTGCGGCGAGGGTTCGTTCATATTGTACGACTCATCTGATCTTATCCATTGTTAGAATTTTTTTCTCGAACTCGAATAAATCATGAATTTTTCTAGCCCAATATTAAAGATCTCATCGAAAACTTACAGCAGCTTGCCAAACAAAGGCTAAGAGAAAAAATAGAACAGGTATTACTGGTATAACATCTACAATTGGATTCAAAAAAGCGTAGGCCTCGGGCAATTTGGCGAATAAAAAACTACTCGAATAAAGGGCAGAATTAAGACAGATATACATTAAACTAAAGATCTTAAGCATAACAAACCTTTTTTTTTTTGGAGATAATTGTATTTTGATTGAGTTATTAATATCTTATTGATATAAGATAAAAAGGAAGAAAAGAAAGTAAGGTAGACAAAAAAATACTTCTTGGAACCCAACCAATCAAAACCCAAAGCCTTCTATTCTCGTGTGAGAATTGAAGAAATCATACTTTCATACAATATCTTAATTTAATTCTATGTAATGATCAAGAAATTCAGTTTGATTTTACACCTACACGTGTCACAACCCTAAACTAAAACAATAATCGAATTTTCGGGCTTGGACTGGAATTGACGAACAACCAATACTACGGTTTATTAGTACCGAATAGAAATTGAAATGGGGCGTCGCCAAGTGGTAAGGCAACGGGTTTTGGTCCCGGTATTCGGAGGTTCGAATCCTTCCGTCCCAGGCCCGACAGAATAAAAAAAAAAAAAAATAAAGAATTCCCCTCTTTGAGCAACTCTATTAAGTATAATTTTTGAAAAAATGTACGTCTTTATTTTTTTTTTGTAATTCTGATTTGATCTTTCATTTCAGGATTACGGATGAAAGACTAACAATCTAAATATTCCCTTCATATACAAGGAAAAAAGACTGTGCTGTGTATAGACTGAAGCAATGACTATTCATGATTCCATAATGGAATCAATTACATACCAGTTCCAAACTAGAGAAATGTTATGGTAAAACTTCGTTTGAAACGATGTGGTAGAAAGCAACGTGCGACTTGAAGGACATGATCCGCTGTGGATTTGCATCCACCATTTTCGATTTTATATAAATAGGCTCTTGGCTCGACATTCTTTCTTCTGTTCTATTAGAATCCCCACCTTTTGGTGGGTGGTAATGTAACTAGGACAGGATGGAGCTCGAGTAAAAGTATTTCTTTATTTCTCAGGGGCAAGGGTCTAGGGTTAAAACCAATTAATAAGTTGGAAAAAACTTCGTAAGTAAATTTCGATTTTGATATAGAAATCGAAAGGATCTGATTCGAGCAATTTAGAAATCCAAAAGCAAGGGGAAATTTTGTTGGAATTGGGAAAACTCTTTCCATCAAAAGTTTATTCCGTAGCAATCAATTGTTCGTATGATTCTTTGATAGAAAGAAATCAAAAAGGGGTGTGTTGCTGCCATTTTTTCAAAATTTAAAACTAAAAAACATTAAAGATCGCCGAAGTAATGTCTAAACCCAATGATTCAAAGCAAAGAGAAAGGGTCCTGGAACAAGGAAATACCATTTTCAATTGTCTCAACAATTCGATCAGAATGAAAAATCCAAAAATCGATTCGATTCGAAACGAGACAAACAAAAAAGAGGCTTGAGACCACTCAAAAAAGGAAATGCCTAAGGATTTTCGTTTGGGCTTTGAAACTTATCCAACTTGAGTTATGAGAGTAGGAATGCTTTTTTGTTTCTTTTGAAAAATGAAAAAGAAACAAAAAAAAAAGAAGGGCTTAAATCTCTAATTGATTTGATTATTTTATAGATCTATTTTCCATTCTAATTCTATACATAGACATAACTATCACTTCTAACCATTTTTTTTTCTCGAGCCGTACGAGGAGAAAACTTCTTATACGTTTCTAGGGGGGGTATTGTTCATCTATATCTATCCCAATGAGCCGTTTATCGAATCGTTGCAATTGATGGTCGATCCCGAAGAGAAGGAAGAGATCTTCAGAAAGTGGGTTTTTATGATCCGATAAATAATCAAACCCATTTAAATGTTCCCGCTATTCTATATTTCCTTGTCAAGGGCGCCCAACCTACAGGAACCGTTCATGATATTTCAAAGAAAGCGGGGGTTTTTACAGAACTTAGTCTTAATCAAATTAAATTCTATTAAGGAATAGAACAAAAAAAGAGGGTGTGGAGGAGTCTCATATAGTTTTGTAGAATTTTTTCTTTACTATCCCCCCTTTTTGTTCTATTCATACCTCTTTCTTTTCGGTTTTTTTCAAGTATTTATCTAAAAAAGTATTCCTAAAGTTTTTTATTTATCTAATTCTTTCTATTTATTAATATTATTTATCTAATTCTTTCTATTTATTAATATATAAAATTTGATTTGTTATTTGAATTTGAATTCAATTTAATAAATAAAGAATTAACTCTTTTTGTTTTCGTCANTTTTTTTTTTTTTTTTAGTATTTTCTCAATCTTGATATTCAATCTCATATTGACAATAGTGTATTGAACAAATATAATTCGATCGTGTAAAAATGAACCCATTTATCTCCGTCCTAGAGGTTTTTTTTTCTTTTTATGTTCAGAATCCATTCGAAATTTTTTGATTCGAGTTCTTGCTAGTTTAATATTTTGATTCCATTGTGAAATTGAATTTTGTTTATTTATTTTTATTCCGATTCTATCTACCCATTCGAATTCTTTGGGTTGCTAACTCAACGGTAGAGTACTCGGCTTTTAAGTACGGCTAGCATCTTTTACACATTTCTATGAAGCAAGGGATTCGTCCAAATCTTCGGGAGAGTTTGTAAGACCACGACTGATCCTGAAAGGAATGAATGGAAAAAACAGCATGTCGTATCAATGGATAATTTTGAGAATATTTTATTCTTGTTCAATTGACACAAAACCAAGTTTGAATTCTTGGCGCGGAACAAAAGAAATTTCATGAAAAGTTGGGTCGAGTGAATAAATGGATAGAGCCCTAGGGTTCTAATTATAGGGAAACAAAAAGTAACGAGCTTCGGTTCTTAATTTGAATGATTATCCGATCTAATTAAACGTTAAAAAGATATTAGTTCCTAACGCGGGGAAAGGGTTTCCCATGAGTGGATTATCGATTTATTTAATGAGTCCTAAGTATTCGTGAATCCCTATTATGGGTTGTAGATGAATGTGTAGAAGAAGCAGTATATTGATAAAGATAGTTGTTGTTTCCAAAATCAAAAGAGCGATTGGAGTGAAAAAATAAAGGGTTTCTAACCACTTTGTTATCGTATAACAAACATAAACCAATTCAATTAACTGGAAATGAGAGGATAGAGAATCCGGTGATGAGTCGACCCGTTTTCAAGGTATCTACTTTTTTTACTACAATACTTTGTTTTCACCGTATCGCACTATGTATCGTTTGATCGCCCACTAAATCCCTTACCTTTGTTTTTAATCGAATTTCAAATGGAGGAATTTCAAGTATATTTCGAACTAGATAGATCTCAACAACACGACTTCCTATACCCACTTCTTTTTCGGGAGTATATTTATGCACTTGCTTATGATCATGGTTTAAATAGCTCGATGATTTCATTGGAAAGTGGGGGTTATGACAATAAATCTAGTTCACTAAGTGTGAAACGGTTAATTACTCGAATGTCTCAACAGATTAATTTGAGTATTGTGTCTCAACAGATTAATTTGAGTATTGCTGCTAATGACTCTAACCAAAATCCAATTTTTGGGCACAACAATAAGTTGTATTCTCAAATTATATCCGAGGGATTTGCTGTCGTGGTGGAAATTCCATTTGCCCCACGGTTGGTATCTTTTTTCGAAGGGAAAGAATTTGAAAAATATCAAAATTTCCAATCAATTCATTCAATATTTCCTTTTTTCGAGGACAAATTGTCACATTTAAATTATGTGTTAGATGTACTAATACCCCACCCCATTTGTCCCGAAATCTTGGTTCAACCCCTTCGCTACTGGGTAAAGGATGCCTCTTCTTTCCATTTATTACGGTTCTTTCTCCACGAGTCTTTTAATTCGAATAGTCTTATTACTACAAAGAACTCTATTTCTGTTTTTTTAAAAAGAAATCCAAGATTGTTTTTGTTTCTATATAATTCTCATGTATATGAATATGAATCCATCCTCTTTTTTCTCTGTAACCAATCGTCTCATTTACGATCAACATCCTCTCGAGTCCTCGTTGAACGAATGTATTTCTATGGAAAAGTCGAAGATCTTGTCGAAGTCTTTGCTAAAGATTTTCAGGACATCTTATGCTTGTTCAAGGATCCTTTCATGCATTATGTTAGATATCAAGGAGAATCCATTCTGGCTTCAAAGGATACGCCTCTTCTGATGAATAAATGGAAATATTACCTTGTCGGTTTATGGCAATGGCATTTTCACGTGTCGTCTCAACCAGGAAGGGTTCATCTAAACCACTTAGGCAAGTACTTTATCAACTTTCTGGGCTATCTTTCCGGTGTGCGACTCAATTCTTTGGTGGTACGGAGTCAAATGCTAGAAAATTCATTTCTAATAGGTAATTCTATGAAGAAGGTCGATACGACCGTTCCAATTATTTATCTGATTGGATCATTGGCGAAGGCGCGGTTTTGTAACGCATTAGGGCATCCCATCAGTA